TACCTTGCTTTCGTAACCCGTGCTTGATGCAATAACCGCAACGAGAGTAACCGGTTCAAGAGTAAGCGCTGTTGGATAGAAGACAGGTATAGAATCCGCTGTGGGAAGAGAAGACCACGTAGCCTTGCTATCCTAAAGGAATGGATTTAACTCTTTAGGGAGTGACCCGAGGGTGATATCATAAGCTGTTGTCGGAATAACTGGTAATATCATCGGTAAGAATTTAGCCCATTTATCCTCTTAATTTTCTGGGCTTGTTGGAATAAGAGCTTTTGTCGCCTTTCCTTTATCCTTTGACATCGAATCGGTTGTGCTAGAATCCATGGAAAACCTCTTGTCGCAAGTGAGCAGACGATTTCTCCCTGACATCACAGAAGACGATTTTCGGCATATGGCGACTTCTATTCTTGGGCATCCCGCCTCAAATAGACTAGGCTCCTTCATTCCTGAGTCACCTCCTTCATGCATGCCTTATCTTTATTATTAGTAAGCCCCTTCATGCCTTTTCTCGGTGACTCTTTCCCAGTTCCTATCTCTAAGACTAGTGGAAGAAGGGGCAAGAGTGGCTTCGCTCCTACACCCTCCTACACGAAGGGCTGCTCTTACTCTTAGGAGTTCTCTTTCCCAGTTGCTAGAGTTATTTCTTCCTAGTTCTTTCTCTCCTAGTTATTCTCTGAGGACTGCATTTAACCAACCGTCTATGAACTTCTAAGACTGATTCCTTTTTCTCTGATCTTTCATGCCTTACTCTTTAATTCTGTAACAAAAGAAAAGAGATAGGCACCTATTATAGATAATTAGTGGTTTAGCTGTATTGCTAAATCAGTTCCTTCCCCCCTACCCTCTACTCTAGTATGCTATTGACTTCCTTCTGTGATCTGCCAACTGCAATACATAGTTCCAAGGTTCCGAAGGAAAGGACGTTGTGCGGTAACTAGAAGTTAGTATACTAAACCTTCACGACTCTTCACGCCTGCTACTTTTATTGATATTGATGAATGCGGGGTAAGGACTCTTATTAGATAGATTTGGGCTGGCGGATCGAAATGGAATCCCCGGGGCTGGAGTATGAAACTTGCTCTGTTTCGATAGAAGACTAGAAGTCAACGATGGAAATCGATCCATCATTCAGCCGATTGCTTATCCTTCCTTCGCTTCCGCTGCCAGAGTCAATCCCAGTCCGTATCGATGGAATGGCGGAGTCATCCGTCTAACAATAAACTGGGAACGCCTATCTGTTTATATGACAGAGGCTTTGTCACGAGTCGGATTCGAACCAGCACTTTACGGATGCGAAAAGCACCCGGATTTCAACCTAAGCTTGATCGTAACTTTTGTTAACTCGGTTCGTCATGCATCAGAGAAAGCTAAACTAACATGACTACATCCGGGGTCAGGCGAACCGACAAGAACACTAACCCCCGCTCAATGGCTAGCCCACACCGAAGAGGCTTAAAACTATTTGAAGGGCTTGGTGGAAACCCGGACTTTGAATTCCGTTTTCGGCCAAACTTGGTTTCTGCTAACAGGTTCAGCTTTTTAGGATTTTCCCTCACTATTTGTTGGATTATGTCAGAAGGATGGGTGCCTCTGGGTAGGATAATGCCCTGTTGTTGGAATAGGGGTTCCCCTATCTGCTCCGTTATTGTGTCTTCCACGCTCTCATTTACTTTTTCTTTATAATTATTATGAGTCAAGCCGCGCAGACGGGCGACTCGCCAGGCAGCTAGAATCCAAAGAGATATAGGCAAGACGATGATAGTCGGCAGGCTAATAAGATAATTTAAAACTAGATCTGACATTCTCGCTCTTTCCTTTATCCTGGTCTTCTCGGCTGGAATCAACAATGTCCCTCTAACTCGAGGTTACTCCCGATCCGAAGCACCCCTTTTCCATTCATAGAGAGATCCAATCGTCAAAATCAATAAAAAGGCCATCATGGACCAAGATCCAAACGGATCAATCTTGTTGGGAGGTACTGCCCTCCTAGGGAGCACTTGGGCAACTCACTTTGGGGCATGACATCCCAACTCAAGTACTTGCTGCATTCATTTTTGAAAAGTCTTATGCGTATTGGATCCGCTCTTCTGTTAGCATGAACACATTAATGAGATTCTATTCCTCTTCCTTATTCTTAAAAAAGAGAACCCCCCACCCGAACCCTTCTTAAGACTACCAAGCCCTCTCGAATGAGTTCTACGATAGAAGCTTTCAACGTAGACCCGGGGACAAATCTTTCACTCACTGAGAAGTGAAAACCTGTGACTATATCGTCCTGAAGACGGATGCGACGGGAAGAAGTGGCATTTAGAAGTGTTGCTGATTTAACATTTAGGTTTCGGCATAACAAAGCTTGCACTGTCTTTTCGCACTTAGGCGTACAGCGTGCCGTTGGTAATGATTCTACTACGGTGCCACAAATTCGCAAGCTGATCCTAAGTAATCGTTGTTGTTCATTGGATTCCGGAGGAACGACTTCGTTAGGATTGGAGAATTGCTG